GAAAGTTCTGATGATCTCGATGTAACTCAAAAATACAGGCATTTATGGGTTCAATGCGAAAATTGTTATGGATTAAATTATAAGAAATTTCTTAAGTCAAAAATGTATATTTGTGAACAATGTGGATTTCATTTGAAAATGAGTAGCTCAGATAGAATCGAACTTTCGGTTGATCCAGGTACTTGGGATCCGATGGATGACGACATGGTCTCTATAGATCCCATTGAATTTAATTCAGAAGAGGAACCTTATAAAAATCGTATTGATTCTTATCAAACAAAGACAGGATTAACGGAGGCTGTTCAAACAGGTACAGGGCAACTAAACGGGATTCCCATCGCAATTGGGGTTATGGATTTTCAGTTTATGGGGGGTAGTATGGGATCCGTAGTAGGCGAGAAAATCACCCGTTTGATCGAGTATGCTGCCAATAAAATTTTACCTCTTCTTCTGGTGTGTGCTTCCGGGGGAGCACGCATGCAAGAAGGAAGCTTGAGCTTGATGCAAATGGCTAAAATCTCTTCTGCTTTATATGATTATCAATTAAATAAAAAGTTATTCTATGTATCAATTCTTACATCTCCTACTACTGGTGGAGTGACAGCTAGTTTTGGTATGTTGGGGGATATCATTATTGCTGAACCTAATGCCTATATTGCATTTGCGGGTAAACGAGTAATTGAACAAACATTGAATAAGACAGTACCTGAAGGTTCCCAAGCCGCTGAATATTTATTCCATAAGGGTTTATTCGATCCAATCGTACCACGTAATCCTTTAAAAGGTGTTCTGAGCGAGTTATTTCAGTTCCACGCCTTTTTTCCTTTGAATCAAAATTAACTTCAGTAGAGTTCTTAAGTGAAATTTTTTTTTGTGGCGAACAATTAGTTAGTTAGTTTATCCGAATCAAAATAAAACAAAATCCGAAGAATGGATTTTTCTTTGGTGACATAAGATTTCATTGTACAAATAAGCATGCGGATAATTCTTTTTTTTTACCGATATGACGGATTAGTAATCAGTAAACCTCTCTCAACAAAACAACATAAAAAAAGCATTCTTCCTTAGAATTCATTGGGGGGCAGGGCAAATAAAAGAATTTCTTGTTCCCCTCTTACGTATGTATATATCATTCAAATGGAGAAAATCGAAAATCTTGCATCTTTCTATATCTCCTAATAAGGACCATTTTCCTAGGAATCCCTGCTGTTGGATCGGATTATAACGAATCCTTCGGGAATTTGTAAGAAATTCTTTAGCTAAGAACAACAGAAGAAGAAAAATAAGTAATAATAATAACGAAAATGGGTTATCATACATATATTTCATGTATAAAGATGAATAGGTCCGTTTATTTAGTTCTACATTCCTTGCGCTTAGTATATATACTCATTTAGTATACTTAGTATACTTATATACAATTCTATAAGTATACTTAATATACATTTATATACGAATTAGAATATGATAATAATTAGAATATGAATTCAAATTATTATAGGATATCTTTATACCAATAACAGGTACAAATATTAAATCGAGGTACCCTTTCTATGACAATTCTCAACAGCTTTCCCTCTATTTTTGTGCCTTTAGTGGGCCTAGTATTTCCGGCAATGGCAATGGCTTCTTTATTTCTTTATCTTGAAAAAAATCAGATTCTTTAAATCCGATCGGATCAAGGTCAACTCTCATCTAGTTTTTTTTTCAAGACTTAGCGATGATGGATATCCATTTAGTAGAATAGTGTATAAGACTAAGAGGTGGCTTTCTCCGAGCATAAACGAAAGAGCTCTTATGCGTGTGTAAACATGATATATAAGTAAATTAATTCTATCTATTTTCATCTATCTATTTTCAACAATAGGCTGCGATTCGAACTCATGTCTGCAATGAAAGTCAATGTATCTATATGTATGTACCGATCTATAGGGACTCATATGAAGGGGATGCTCTGATTTTATTAGATCTAAGCAATTCGATGACTTACTGCTAAGAGTTCATATCAAAATAGTACTAGTTGATGAGAGTTACTTCGGAAACACAAAAAGTAAACTAAAATCGATTTTCTATTTTCTTTTGGTTATTTCCCCAATTCCAATAAAATGCAACTGGAGCTAGTATGTATGAGTTGGCGATCAGAATATATATGGATAGAGTTTATAGCAGGCTCTCGCAAAACAAGCAATTTCTGCTGGGCCCTTATCCTTTTTTTAGGTTCATTAGGATTCTTAGTGGTTGGAATTTCTAGTTATCTTGATAGGAATTTGCTATCTTTATTTCCGTCTCAGCAAATAAATTTTTTTCCACAAGGGATCGTGATGTCTTTCTACGGGATCGCGGGTCTCTTTATTAGTTCCTATTTGTGGTGCACAATTACATGGAATGTAGGTAGCGGTTATGATCGATTTGATACAAAAGAGGGAATAGTGTGTATTTTTCGTTGGGGATTTCCTGGAAAAAATCGCCGCATCTTTCTCCGATTCCTTATGAAAGATATTCAGTCCATCAGAATAGAAGTTAAAGAGGGTATTTATGCTCGTCGTGTCCTTTATATAGAAAGCAGAGACTTGGGGGCCATTCCCTTGAATCGTACTGATGAGAATTTGACCCCACGAGAAATTGAGCAAAAGGCTGCGGAATTGGCCTATTTCTTGCGTGTACCAATTGAAGGGTTTTGAAAAATGAACTGAAGAAGAAACGCTTTCTCAGCAGGCGGAAACCCCCAAGAATCCTTTTTTTTTTTCATTTTTTCAAAATATTCGAGAGTTTCATTTTTAATAGAAAAAAAGTTCTTTCATTTCGAAATGCGAATAATATTCATTATTTGAATTTGAATCTTTCGGGCATTCGTCGAAAGGGGGAATCACTTTGACTATTTGATCAATTGGGATATCTAGAAACAATATTGTTTTTTATTATTTCTTGATTCAAATTCAAATTCGAATGAAGAATTCGAAGTGGATTCTTCTTCGATTTCTGTAGTTTTTCTACACTAGGTTCAAGGACTAACCGCCGAATCACAACTAAAAAAAAGAGAGAATCACAACTAAAAAAAAGAGACTCGATTTATAGGCGCAATACCTTGTAATAGAACTCATGCTTGATAGAAATATTAGATCACATAGAATCAACGAATGAGGTGGGTTCATTAACAATTCACAGATGAAAAAATGACAAAAAAGAGCGCATCCATTCCCCTTAGATATCTTTTATCTATAGTATTTGTAGTATTTTTGCCCTGGTGGATCCCTCTCTCATTTAATAAAAGTCTGGAATCCTGGGTTACTAATTGGTGGAATACTAGTCAACCCGAAACCTTTTTGAACGATATTCAGGAAAAGGCTATTCTAGAAAAATTCATAGAATTAGAGGAATTATTCCTCTTGGACGAAATGATAAAGGAATTTCCGGAAAGACATCTAGAAAAGCTTCGTATAGGGCTCCAGAAAGAAAGAGTCCAATTAATCAAGATGCACGATGAGGATCATATCCATACGATTTTTCACTTCTCGACAAATACAATCTACTTTGTTATTCTAAGTGGTTATTCGATTCTGTGTAATGAAGAACTTTTTATTCTTAACTCTTGGGTTCAAGAATTCCTATATAATTTAAGCGACACAATAAAAGCCTTTTCGATTCTTTTCGTAACTGATTTATGTATCGGATTCCATTCGCCCCGCGGTTGGGAACTACTGATTGGCTATGCCTACAACGATTTTGGATTTGCTCATAATGATATTATTCTATCTGTTCTTGTTTCCACTTTTCCAGTCATTCTAGATACGTTTTTTAAATATTGGCTTTTTTCTTATTTAAATCGTGTATCTCCGTCACTTGTAGTGATTTATCATTCAATGACTGAGTGAAAAGCGATTCCATGATCCAATTCGAATATTTCTGATTTTGTACATAAGCAAAGCATTCAAAGCCGTACTTACCTGACTTTTTCTACCCATCCAGAGGATCCCTCTCAGATTCCAGGAATCCTATATTCCAGTAAAATTATTTCAGTAAATAGCAGAATCGCGGATAGGGAACTATATTAGTGACCTACCTAATTTTATTGTAGAAATTTTCGGGATCAACGATTGGACCATGCAAATTAGAAATACCTTTTCTTCGTTAAAGGGAGAGATTACTCGATTCATTTCCGTATCCCTCATGATATATATAATAACTCGGGCATCGGTTTCAAATGCATATCCCGTTTTTGCGCAGCAGGGTTTTGAAAATCCACGAGAGGCAACTGGTCGTATTGTATGCGCCAATTGTCATTTAGCTAATAAGCCCGTCGATATTGAGGTTCCACAGGCGGTACTCCCTGATACTGTATTTGAAGCAGTTGTTAGAATTCCGCATGATATGCAACTGAAACAAGTTCTTGCTAATGGTAAAAAGGGGTCTTTGAATGTGGGGGCCGTTCTTATTTTACCAGAGGGGTTTGAATTAGCCCCCTCCGACCGCATTTCGCCCGAGATGAAAGAAAAGATAGGCAAGCTGTCTTTTCAGACCTACCGACCCACTAAAAAAAATATTCTTGTGATAGGGCCAGTTCCTGGTCAGAAATATAGTGAAATCACTTTTCCTATTCTTTCCCCGAACCCTGCGACCAATAAGGATGCTCACTTCTTAAAATATCCAATATACGTAGGTGGGAACAGGGGGAGGGGTCAGATTTATCCCGACGGGAACAAAAGTAACAATACGGTTTATAATGCCACAGCTTCGGGTATAGTAAGCAAAATCATACGAAAAGAAAAAGGGGGATACGAAATAACCATAACGGATGCATCGAATGGGCGTGAAGTGGTTGATATTATCCCTCCAGGACCAGAACTTCATGTTTCAGAGGGCCAATCTATCAAACTTGATCAACCATTAACAAGTAATCCTAATGTAGGTGGGTTTGGTCAGGCAGATGCAGAAATAGTACTTCAAGATCCATTACGTGTCCAAGGCCTTTTGTTCTTTTTGGCATCTGTTGTTTTGGCACA